TAAATAGTATTTATAACTTATCTTAATAGTATTTATAATTAGTATTTAGACTTAAGAGTCTTTATCTTATAGTAAGAGTATAGTATTTTATTTTCTTTTTATAGTATACTAAGACTTAGACTTTTATTACTTATTCTTACTTTTCTGACTTATCTTATACTATACTTCACCTAGGCACTTATCATTCATTGGCGGGGGATAACTTTCTTTTATGATAAAGAACGAAAATTCTGATAGAGAAGCAAAAGTGTTAGCTCAACATATATATGTATGTATGTCTGTTTTCAAAGCACGAAGAGTAATTGATCAGATTCGCGGGCGTTCTTATGAGGAAACACTCATGATATTAGAACTAATGCCTTATAGAGCATCTTATCCAATTTTACAATTAGTTTATTCTGCAGCAGCAAATGCTAGTCATAATATAGGTTTAAATGAAGCTGATTTATTTATTAGTAAAGCTGAAGTCAACAGAGGCACTATTGTTAAAAAGTTAAGAACTCGGGCTCGAGGACGTAGTTGTCTAATAAAAAAAACCACTTGTCATATAAAGATTGTTTTAAAAGAAAAATAGAAATTTTAGATTCATCTAAAGAAACAGAATTTAGATTCCTATTTTATATTTATAAATTTATAAAAAAATATGAATGGAACAAAGGGTAGAAAAATATGGGACAAAAAATAAATCCACTAGGTTTCAGACTTGGAACAACTCAAAGTCATCATTCTTTTTGGTTCGCACAACCAAAAAATTTTTCCATGGACCTACAAGAAGATGCAAAAATACGGAATTGTATTAAGAACTATGTACAAAAAAATAAGAGAATATCCTCAGGTTTTGAAGGAATTGCCCATATAGGGATTCAAAAAAGAATAGATTTTATTCAGGTCATAATCTATATTGGATTTCCCAATTTATTATTAGAAGGACGAACAGGGGGAGTCGAAGAATTACAGATGAATGTACAAAAAGAGTTTCGTTCTGTAAATCGGAGACTCAACATTGCTATCACAAGAATTGAAAAGCCTTATGGACAACCTAATATTCTTGCAGAATATATAGCTTTACAATTAAAAAATAGAGTTTCATTTCGAAAGGCAATGAAGAAAGCTATTGAATTAACTGAACAAACGGATACAAAAGGAATTCAAGTACAAATCGCAGGGCGTATCGACGGAAAAGAGATTGCACGTGTCGAATGGATCAGAGAAGGTAGGGTTCCTTTACAAACAATTCGGGCTAAAATTGATCACAGTTCCCATACAATTAGAACTATCTATGGAGTCTTAGGCATAAAAATTTGGGTATTTGTAAACCAAGAATAAGAATAATGGACCTTTACTTATCTCGCCATTCTCGCCATTCTGCTGAGCAATAGAAAAACAAACAATTATAATTCTATAAGGTTGAATAAAAATTCGATTTACTCTTTAATTTAGGTTTCGTATAATTGCTATGCTTAGTGTGTGACTCGTTAGTTTTAGTTTTTTATTTAGAGTTGAGATTACAAAAAAAAGATGACCCCACTATAAACTTAGTAACGATCAAAACTAAAAAAACTAAAAACTAATAACCAACTTATTGCTTCGTATTGTCGAGATCCCAAGAAACAGTCACTATATGACTGAATCGATCATATAGTTATAGCAACTGAAATTTTTTTCATAAAAAATAAATCTAATTATAAATTATGAAAAAAAAAGGGATGTAGAAAAATGAAAGGATGATAGAAAGAGAGAATAAAGATCTCAATGATATATGATTCCAATATGTATGGTTTATGAAAAATCACTCCATAAAAAAAAGCAGTGTGATAAAGCATCAACATCAATATACAATACAATAAATATAATAATATATAATATAATAAAAAATAGAATTAATATATGATCATAATAATAAAGAATCTAAATATAAATAATTACTAAATAATAATAATCTAATCAATAATCAATATAGAGATTATCTATCTAATAAGATAGAATAAGGATATAAATAATAGAAACATAGATGAATAATTGAATCGAGCTTCGGGTTAAGAAAACTGAGGAGATTGACTCAGAAACAAATAACTGATTTTGTTGGGAGCTCCATTGCAGAGTTCAGGCCTAAGCATTAATGGAGAAGCTATGGGAACGATGGAACCTGTGACTACATAGGATTTGATTGAAAAAGAATCAATCCTAATGATTCATTGGGTAGGATGGCGGAATGAACCAAGAATAACATAGATTTCTTCTGACTAGTCATAAAATGACCCTACAAATAAAAGAGAAAAGAGTCAATATTCGCCCGCGTAACCTTTTGTTTTATATTTTTTATTTTTATATTTATTTTTCATTTATTGTATGACTTTTTGGATGATTCAATATGAGGTAAAGTTAAATACTTTAGAAAATTTTTGAAAAGTAAAAGAAATAAGCATTATCCATAAACAAACACGTCTAGTGATTCGCGAGGAGCTGGATGAGAAGAAACTCTCATGTCCGGTTCTGCAGTAGAGATGGAATTCAGAAACAACCATCAACTATGACCCAAAAAGAACCAGATTTCGTAAACAACATAGAGGTAGAATGAAGGGAATATCTTGCCGAGGCAATCATATTTGTTTCGGAAGATATGCTCTTCAGGCACTTGAACCTGCTTGGATCACAGCTAGACAAATAGAAGCAGGGCGAAGATCAATGACACGATATGCACGTCGTGGTGTAAAGGTATGGGTACGTATCTTTCCCGACAAACCTGTTACAGTAAGACCTATGGAAACACGTATGGGTTCGGGGAAGGGATCCCCCGAATATTGGGTATCCGTTGTTAAACCGGGCCGAATACTTTATGAAATAAGTGGAGTATCAGAAACTGTAGCCAAAGCAGCTATGAAAATAGCTGCATGCAAAATGCCTATACGAACTCAATTTGTTATTTCAGGATCAGGATAGGTAAACAAAAGTAAGTAAAGGTGTATTGAGAATGAAAAAACAAACGCGGATTTCTTTATCTCTGGACAGACAATATTTATTTTTTCCCTTGTCCCTTGCATTGACATAAGAGATAAAAAAAAAAAAAAAAAATGATATGATTCAATCTCAGACCCTTTTAAATGTAGCGGATAACAGCGGAGCTCGAGAGTTGATGTGTATTCGAATCATAGGAACTGGTAATCAACGATATGCTCATATTGGCGATGTTATTGTTGCTGTAATCAAAGAAGCAGTGCCCAACATGCCTCTAGAAAGATCAGAAGTAATTAGAGCTGTGATTGTACGCACGTGTAAAGAACTCAAACGTGACAATGGCATGATAATACGATATGATGACAATGCAGCGGTTATCATTGATAAAGAAGGAAATCCAAAAGGAACTAGAATTTTTGGTGCGATTGCTCGGGAATTGAGACAGTTGAATTTTACTAAAATAGTTTCATTAGCACCCGAAGTCTTATAGTCTTCTAAATCAGACTAGTAGGTTAAAATAGGACATACTTTATTTTATATTTCTATTCTCTATATTATTATTATTATAATTATTATATTAATTAATTAATTATTATTATATTAATTATTATTCGACTATTTATATTTTGATATTTTGATATTTTGATATATTAAATTATACTATTTTATAGTATATTCATTCCTATTTTTATTTCTAGTTATATCATATTTATATCATAGTATAGATATAGAATAGAATATATAATTCTAGAATTTAAATTCTATTTTCTATTAATTTGAATATCTGAAATAGATCCAATTAATAGATCGTGTCTCATGCATATACTTTTAATTAAAAGAAATTATAATTTAATAATAAATTGAATAATAAAAAAAATTAAACTAAAACAAAAAAAGCATGTTGATTATATCAAAAATGAGGAGGCACCAATAACTATAATTCGTCATGGGTAGGGACATTATTGCCGATATAATAACTTCTATAAGAAATGCTGACATGGATAAAAAGGGAAGGGTTCAAATAGCATCTACTAATATCACTAAAAATATTGTTAAAATACTTTTACGAGAAGGTTTTATTGAAAACGTTCGAAAACATCAAGAAAGTAAAAAAAAATTCTTGGTTTTAACCTTACGACATAGAAAGACTAGGAAAGGGAATAAAATTATTTTAAAGCGTATCAGCCGACCCGGTCTACGAATTTATTCCAACTATCAACAAATTCCTAAGATTTTAGGCGGAATGGGGATTATAATTCTTTCTACTGCTCGAGGTATAATGACAGATCGAGAAGCTCGACTAGCAAAAATTGGAGGAGAAATTTTGTGTTATATATGGTGATTCTCCTGCGGTAACTTAATACTCTCTCGAATTTACTATTTATCTATTTGTAAAATAGAGAGGAGAAGTGAATTATAGAACTCTTCCTCTAGTAGTTGATACTTAAAGGGGGTTATCTGAAATGAAAGAACAAAAATTTATTCATGAGGGTTTAATTACTGAGTCACTTTCCAACGGTATGTTTCGAGTTCGATTAGATAATCAAGATCTAATTCTAGGTTATATTTCAGGGAGAATCCGACGCAGTTTTATACGTATACTACCCGGAGATAGAGTAAAAATAGAAATGAGTCGTTATGATTCAACCAGGGGACGCATAATTTATAGACTTCGAAAAAAAGATTCGAACGATTAGATCATTCTTTTAAACATCCCCCTCGTAGGGGTATAATTCGAAAAAAAAACTAATTTTTGTTTCCAAAAAAATAGATTCAGAATGAAGGTAAGGAATAAAAAATATGAAAATAAGGGCTTCTGTTCGTAAAATTTGTGAAAAATGTCGACTGATCCGTAGGCGCGGGCGAATTATAGTAATTTGTTCCAATCCGAGACATAAACAGAGACAGGGATAATTCTTCTCAAGTTCTAAATAAAGAACTTTATAAAAGAAAAAAACCCATGTACATGTAAAAAGAAAGAAAAAAGAATCAGTTTTCATATAAAATGGATATTCCGCGTATCTTTCTGTATATCTCTGATTCTTCCTTATTTTTTTTTTTATTCTTATGAATATGAGATAATAAAATATGACAAAACCTATAGCAAAAATTGGTTTACGTAAGAATGCACGTATTGGTTCACATAAGAATGAACGTCGAATACCGAAAGGAGTTATTCATGTTCAAGCGAGTTTCAACAATACTATTGTAACTGTTACAGACGTACGAGGTCGGGTAGTTTCTTGGGCTTCCGCGGGGACTTCTGGATTCAGAAGCACAAGAAAAGGAACACCTTATGCTGCTCAAGCAGCAGCACTCAACGCTATTCGTACAGTAGTGGATCAGGGTATGCAACGAGCAGAAGTTATGATAAAGGGTCCAGGTCTCGGAAGAGATGCGGCATTACGAGCCATTCGTAGAAGCGGAATACTATTAAGTTTCGTACGTGATGTAACACCCATGCCACATAATGGATGTCGCCCCCCTAAAAAAAGACGTGTGTAGAAATAAGAATTCAAGAGATTCCAATAAAAATAAATGAGTCAATGATCCGATCCAATAATCATAAAGAAAATAAAAATAATAGTATGGTTCTAGAAGAAGTAGCAGGATCCACTCGAACACTACAGTGGAAATGTGTTGAATCAAGAGTAGACAGCAAGCGCCTTTATTATGGTCGTTTCGTTCTGTCCCCGCTTATGAAAGGTCAAGCCGATACCGTAGGTATTGCCATGCGAAGGGCTTTACTTGGCGAAATAGAAGGAACATTTATCACACGTGCAACATCTGAGAATGTGCTGCACGAATATTCTACGATAGTAGGTATTGAAGAATCAGTACATGATATTTTAATAAATTTGAAAGAAATTGTATTGAAAAGTAATCTATATGGAGTTAGGGACGCATCCATTTGCGTCAGAGGTCCAAAATACATAACCGCTCAAGATATCATCTCACCACCTTCTGTAGAAATAGTTGACACGACACAGCATATAGCTAACCTGACAGAACCAATTGATTTGTGTATTGAATTACAAATCAAGAGAGATCGCGGATATCATATGAAATCTACAAACGAATCTCACGATGGAAGTTATCCTATAGATACTGTATCCATGCCTGTTCTAAATGCGAATCATAGTATTCATTCTTACGGGAATGGGAATGAAAAACAAGAAATACTCTTTCTAGAAGTATGGACGAATGGAAGTTTAACTCCTAAAGAAGCACTTTATGAAGCTTCTCGTAATTTGATTGATTTATTGATTCCCTTTCTACATGCAGAAAAAAAGGACATGAATTTCGAGGAAAATGAAAACAGATCGAATCTACCCCCTTTTTCCTTTCAAGACAAATTCACTGATTTAAAGAAAAACAAAAAACGAATTCCATTAACATGTATTTTTATTGACCAATCAGAATTGCCTTCCAGGGCCTATAATTATCTCAAAAGGTCCAATATACATACATTATTGGACCTTTTGAGTCATAGTCAAGAGGATCTTATGAAAATGGAATATTTTCGCATAGAAGATGTAAAACAGATATTGGGCACTCTACAGAAGCATTTTTCAATCAATTTACCTAAGAAAAAGTGTTAATTTTAAATCCGTTGGAATTCTAAAATTTTTTAGTTTTTTTTATAAAGAAAAAAGAATAGAATGAGTTTTGAATCTACGGCACGATCCATATATTTGCGGATATAGATCATAAACCTACTTAAGATTATAAAATTGATTGATGTATCTAGGGAAGATCCAGAACGGGATCTTCCTTAGATACCTATGTCCTGGCATTTCACGGTTTAATCAATTTTAAAAAGGCCTAAAGTTAGGGATTTCTCAATAGGCAATGTTGCTCCAATACCTAACCAAAGAGCTACTGCAGTACCGATCAAAAAGACTGTTGTAGCTACTGGACGACGAAATGGATTTTGGAATTTATTGACATTCTCCAAAAAGGGTACTGTCAATAATCCTATTGGTACTGAAACCATTAAAAGAACACCCAATAACTTATTTGGTACTGTACGAAGTATTTGAAATACGGGAAAGAAGTACCATTCGGGTAATATTTCCAACGGAGTTGCAAATGGATCTGCCGGTTCACCAATCATTGACGGCTCTAGAACTGCTAAGCCTACATTACATGCAATAGTGCCTAGAATTACTACTGGAAAAATATATAAAAGATCATTGGGCCATGCAGGTTCTCCATAATAATTATGCCCCATACCCTTAGCCAATTTAGCTCTTAATACAGGATCGTTCAAATCAGGTTTCTTTGTTATTTGGATAGGTGAATTCTTAAGGATCCATCCCCCAAAAGAACCGGACATGATAATTTTTTATCATCCGGCTCGAGCACAAGAATCAAAAGAATGACAGAAATAGATCCATAGAACATAAATGGGTACATAGAGAATCTATATTTCATATCATACATATCTACATATACAATGTAGAATGAGTAGAATGACTCTATGTAAGAAAAGATTTATAAAATTCCATTTCCCCGGGTTGCAACGATTCATTGCTCATTGCAAAGAATTCAGTTCTGGCAAAGAAATGCTCCATATCCAAGCAGGCTTACAACGATAATGATCAAGTGCTTTTTGGATTATCTCATGTCTTTTGTTTGCTATTTATCCCCACAAAATCTCGATTTTCTTACATACAACAATACAAAGTTTTTACTTATTATTAATAAAGTCTAATCTCTGTTCTTCTTTAGATCCCTTATTTCACTCCGATAGTATTATAGATCAGGGTCGATGCAAAGGAAATGAATGCATCTACATACTATAATTAGATTACTATCAAATCAAATTAATCAAATAAATACTATCTATCTAATCTAATATCTAATTACTAATAAATTAATAAATTATAATTTTATAATTATTATTTATTATAATATATAATTATATAATAAAAAAAAATCAAACAAAGTGGAATAGATAGAACATTGGATCATGCCACATCACTTATTCTAGGGATCTTACGGAGCCTGTATCATGCATAACATGATTAGGGTATAATCATAGAAAAGATTCTCCTCAAGCTAACCGGCCTATCCTATGCTACATAAGGGGATTGACCTGATGGTTGGATGCAGAGACACATTGGGTTGTGAATTCCAACGTGGCGGAAAAAATCATATATCCGCATGGAACAATCAATAGTTCAAGTCACACACTCCCATAATCCATCCTCTTTTAGTAAAATATACTTCAACTATTCGTAACAATACAATACTTCAGAGTTGAAGAGAAGTATCCAAATAACATGCCTTAATTTTTCAATAATCCATATTTGTTTTGTAGCAATTAAATATTTTTGTTCCTCCCCTATATGATAAATTACAAATATATATGATCTGCCTTTTCTATAAAGGACCTGAAATGCCTTGCTTACGTATCATTGGGAAGTGCATTAACATAAATACGGCAGTAAGAAGAGGTAATACAAAAGTATGTAAACTATAAAAACGAGTCAAAGTGGATTGGCCCACACTAGCGCTTCCACGTAATAATTCTACCAGGGACGATCCTATTATAGGAATAGCTTCAGGCACGCCTGTTACGATTTTTACTGCCCAATAGCCAATTTGGTCCCGAGGTAAGGAATAACCAGTTACGCCAAAAGATGCGGTCAATACAGCCAGAACCACCCCCGTAACCCAAGTTAATTCGCGGGGTTTTTTAAACCCACCCGTAAGATACACACGAAATACGTGCAAGATCATCATTAGAACCATCATACTTGCTGACCATCGATGAACTGATCGAATTAACCAACCAAAATTGGCCTCAGTCATTATGTATTGAACAGAGGAAAAAGCCTCTGTAACAGTTGGACGATAGTAAAAAGTCATAGCAAAACCCGTAGCCACTTGTACTAAAAAACAAGTAAGCGTAATCCCGCCTAGACAATAAAATATGTTGACATGAGGAGGAACATATTTACTAGTTATATCATCTGCAATCGCTTGAATCTCGAGACGTTCTTCGAACCAATCATATACTTTATTGAGATAGGTAACCCAAGAAGGACTCCCCCTCTGAGAGCCACATATGAGAATTTCATCTCGTACGGCTCAAGCCGAAACACACAAATACTGGTTCAATGGATATGGAATAGATAGTTCAAAACTTCTTGGGTCTTAGCCACGTCACTCTATTTGACCCAAAGATACGAAGTAAGAATAAGAAAAATCCGGAATCTCTTCTTTGTGATGATAATGCCAAGAAATACAATCTCAAGTTGGCTCCTCCATCTTTCTTTTATGTTAATTATAACAGGCCTCTTGAATCTTCTCTTCCCTATCTTTTTTTTTTTTTTAACTTTATTTGATATTATTTGATAAGAATTATCTTGTTGAGACCCTATGAATCAATTGAAACCTCAGATTCATACTAGAACCACGATGATTTAAGAAAGCAAAAGCTAAACTAAAAGTTTCTCTGAGTAAAAACCATTTGATCATCACTTATTCAATGAATGTAATGACTCAATAAAATCTATATCTATAGCTATAGCTATAGAAAGAGTTTTCTTTTGGTCAAAACTGAAAGGAAAAATTTGTTTGATTTCGAAAAAGCCTATTTCCATCCGCTTGCGAGGTCTGAAGAATAGGTATGAATCATAGTTCAAATATTTCTTTTATTGATCTATTCTATATAGTCCGTGCTCCAGAGACTAGAATAAATATCTGACGAAGTAGAATCATCTTGATAGAGATGACAGGTACATTCTCTGTATTATCAATAGGATCAATTATAACAAGTCACACGCTCATATTCCGGAAATTAAATATTGAAACAAATAAATTTCACGATCGAACTACCAGAATAGTCTATAAATACAAGTCTTAAGCAATCTTAAGTTGAAGTATTAAGTAAGTTTAAGTAAAATAATACTTTTTTATTGATTTATTGAAAAATAAGGACTTCCCGTTTTTATAAACTTTTATAAATTTTATAAACTAATTCATTGAAATTCCGTCCAGTAAAATGGAAGAATTATAAATTTCCAAAATAATA